CTTACGTACAACATTCAAGGTGTTGAGGGGTAATCAATTATATGTCAAGAAGGAGAAGTGCTCATTTGCCAAGCAGGAAGTTCTCTTTCTTGGACACAAGATTCGGGATGGCAAGCTCCTGATGGATGAAAGCAAGGTGCGTGCTATCAAGGATTGGGAACCGCCTACCAAGGTCTCTGAGTTACGGTCTTTCCTTGGGCTGGTTCACTACTACAGACGTTTTATAAAGGGGGCGCAGTACTGACTCTATTCTATTTCCTAATCGGAAATAGGAGTCAGGTTAGCTACAAGACTGCATTATAACTACCTTATACCTTCTAGCTCTACTGGTAATAGCTTCCCTCCGCTCGAATGCCATTTGGATGCCATTCTCGCTCCGGATTACTTTATTATTTTCTTTTTAATTCCCCAATCGAAAACAATAAAATAGCTGCATTAAAACCTCAATTCAAAATATCGTATGTGAGCGTAGAAACTATGTTAAAGCTGAACCAAGGGATGTCCTGATTCGGGGTTAGGTGAGCTTGTCCCACCCAGGCATTAGAACGCTAAACCACAGTGAGGGTTTGTTCGCCGTAGGGTATCGAGTTGCAGTGCCTCTTGGGGAAGCCATAGACGAGACGGCTACGCTTAGTCAGAAGGCGGGAGGAATTAAAAGCTCTACCGACCAGATGACTGCCCGGGGATGCCACAGGTCATCTCCCCATCGAGCAATTAGCGCTTATGGAAGTGGGTACGCCGGGGTGAAGAAGGTGGCTCCATACTGGATACATTACTCTGATGAGAGAATCGGATCGAAGGGTTAGAGAAAACACAAGACGTTAGGGCGCTAGCAGAGCGGGAATACTTTTTTTAATAAAGCTAACGACGAGACCGCTTGCTAACACACAGCTGGGCTATACTTATAAAAAAGGGCAAGAGACCGATGAGCTACAGAGCGAAGAGACTGCTTGCTAGGAAATAGACTCTCTACGGGTGCTATATGAAGCTACTTAAGATGCGCCCCACCGTTAGCCCTCAAAAGCGTTAGGTGGGGCGCTCGGAAGTAGCTTCTAGAGCACCCTTAAACGTAAACTAGCTTGCAGGAATGAGAAGCCTGGTTACTATAGCTCGGAATCCGTATAAAGGATTCCTTCGCTACAGCTTTCAGTCAGTCACTCTAAACTCTCCAATCCCTCTTCATTGCTAAGACCGCTAATACTCCTTCGTCTTTCTTTGCCCTTCTCTTGTATGAGTTGAAAAGAACACGGATTCCATCCAGCCCTACGGCTACCTTGTTGCGAACGACAGGAAAGATACGACTCATTTCACTGACATGCAAAGGACTTCGTATTTCAATAAAAGAAGCATTATCGAGTGCAGTCCACCGCTTCTTTTAGGGCTAATAGCCCTAAAGCAGTCAACGGTAGCCGACACCGGTTTAGTTACCATAGCCCTAGTCTTTTAGCGGACTCACGGACTGATTTTCTCATCAGAGTAGGATAAAAAAGAAAAAGAATATGGAGAAGGTTTTCCAGTCAAGCAAAGTTCATCTGCGGTTAGTAAGTACGGCTGCTCTAACTGCTCTTCCTATTAGTTCCGCGGATAACTGTCGTCATCGAGGAGGCCAGCCTGTTCTGTCTACCAGTCAGTAGCTAACCGAGACCCCTGTTGCTAGCTTTTCTTTGGGGGCTCCTTAGAAAGTAAAAAGATCGGAACCCAAGGCTAGGGCTCTTTCCCAATCACCAAAGATCGATTCAAAACAAGTTAATAGGATGTAACCTTTCAGCCAGCGGGCCTTGATGTCCGAGAGGGAAGGGCAGCAACATTCGGAAGATAGTAAAAACACTCAAAGCAATAGAAGGAGAGGGATGCTCACGCACGCCCACTACCAGAAAGCCGAAGTTAGAAGGATATGGGAAGGCCCAAGACCTCCAATCCGAATCCGAAAAAAGACCTTTTAGTCAGTATATCTTTGGAAGAATCAACATTGGAAGGCCTGGGTGAAGCATTCCGGATAAGAAAATTAACATACCACTGGAATACCCCTATCGTAGATCAGAATCATATGGTCAAGGTCCCGTTTATACTGATTATAATATCTCCTTCCACCCCAGGTCCCACTCGAATCGAAAAGTCATGGACAAAGTCATCAAAGCGTCAGAGGTCTCAGGAAGGACAATTCATTCCACTAACAAAGTCGATTTCTCTTGGCTCGGAGGCTGGGAAGTTAGCTTTTGTATGATGAGTTGATCACCCTAGACATAACATACGGCTTTCTTTCTCCTTAGAAAAGTCTCCCTCCCTAGCTACTACTAGTCACTAAACCTATAAGAATAAGACCATCCCGAAAGACAGAATTCCGTCCTCTCTTGCAGTTATTGGCTTAAACAGCCGATCTTTCAACCACTAGCTTTTTTCGCTCCTCTCCTTTCAGTCGAGCTGCTTTCGCTCCTTCTTTTGAATTCTCCAACAGTAAGAGCGCAGCCTAAAGGAAAGCAATTACCATGTGTGACATCAATCCCATTCGTGGATATTTTCACTATGTATTCTGAGCCCTATTCATGTGCAGAAAACAAAAAAATCTATTATGTCCTGACGACATAGGCATCGAGAGGAGTAACAACAAAGCAGTATAGGAGATCATAAACCAGATACAGATATTTCTCAATACCTGGTAGGTGGGCAGAGCTAAGAACGAAAATCATAGGGACAGCGGAACTTCACTAGGCATGGAGTTAGATTAAAAAATTCTATCATTAAAGTCCAGGTGGAGATGCGTAGGCAAGATAAGACCACCGGCACTGAAATCAGTAACTATATTCGTAGCTTGGCCTCGTTCCACACCTCTGCTTTCTTCTAAAAAGAAGTTCTATTTTTAGGCATAGGCTAAATCTGAATCGAAAGCCAAAGACAAATTGATTGCGTGCTGACAGACTAGTCTTTATCGTGGACTCGGGATTCTTATAGAAAGGGTATATGACCTTTTACTTCGTACTCTCTTCTGTCTAAGATGATTCAATAGCTTTCAGGATGAAACTAAGCCTAGGCAAAACAATAAAATGAAATGTCTTTCCAAACTCAAACTTTCTGTAAAGGCCCACGTCGATAATGATAGAAAGTTTTGAATCAAAGAGAATCAACAGCCGCAGAACCCGCCAAGTTTGAAAAAGTATATGCCATCCACACCCGCCTTATACAGGACAAAAGAAGCATTAGGATGAACACGGAAAAGCAAAACACGAATATGCGAGAAGCTAATTTAGCAAAAACAGTTCGAACTTGAGCAGTATTTGATGAAAAGCCCCTTCACTATGGGAAAAGACATAAAAGCTACCAAGATAACTAAGATTCTAATGTAATGGAAACAGACAGTTTCTATCATGTTGTTCTTAGAGCACAAAATCACAAAGGGCGGCCCACCGGAATTTACTCAACTCACCCGAAGGGGGACTTCCAAATTCCTTTTACGGAAAGAAGACCGAGGCCTTTTCTTAGTCTGGTGGTTGGCCATTTGCCTTAGTCATCGAGGAAAGCATCGTACCAACGAGCGGAATACCAATTATCAAACTATCCGATTCATTCCCGAAGAGAGACCCGCGTCTTTAGCTTGAGCCACGTTCACGTTTTCTTTCTATGCCCCGTTATTCGATCAGTGTCCTGTGCTTTAATCATTCCCTCAGAACAGAAAGAGAAAGCGTAAGAGGCAACTCTATGACTATATATGTAATTTAGACTGAATCAGATTAAATCGAATAAAAGACAAATAAAGAGACCGGACCAGCCCTTAACCCAAGACCTTTTTCCCTTGAAAGGAGTTATCATGTTGGAAGGCCACCAGACCGATCCCTTATGTTATTCCCTCGCTTTCCACTTGACAGTCGGAATAGGGTTTATTAGTAAGAGAAAGAAGGGCGTCCTCAATTCCCTTAACTTTAGGGATCGCAGTTCAGAAAGTATTCTACTACTTGGCTGGCCCAAAGCCAACATTTTTTACCTTATATTCTTGGTTACGATAGGCATGCCTTATTTCGTTCTATCCTATCTCCTGGCGGAATCTCCCATCCCAGAAAGTCCTGCAAGAGGACCCGTGGCTAACAACCACCCTTTTGAAAAGCCGCTCCTTCGACCCGGAGTGGATTCTTCTCCGCTGTATAGCTTCTGTTCTACAGCGATCTTTTCCCTTTCCTTTTCCCATGTTGGTGGTGGAGCATCTCGGAACAAGTTTTTTTGAGGCGTTCGGTACCGATTTGACTTGGGGCTTTCGCCTAGACCTTGAATCAAGATTGTTTTATTCCACGTCTTTCGGTTTCTGGTCCAGTCCAGGGAATGCATATCTCGTAAGTAAGTGACAACCTATTATTGTCTTCGATGATTTAGCTTCCAACCTCTTCTCTCTTTGAGAACGAACTCGAGACGATAAACAATGGACAAGGAAGGGCTCGATCTTCAAAGCTTTGCTGGTCCTGAATGATCCTAAAAATCCTTACACTCCTCTGATTTGGGAAGGGACAACTAGTCATTTTTCATCTCAAAGCGCCTACAACATGATGGTGGAAGAAGAGAATTTTAGGATAACGAACTTCTAAGGCGGAGTCTAGCTTGAAAGCGAGTGGCATTAGAGCTCCTTTGGAATCTCACATTCAGAAGATGTCTTCATCTCTTGGGTACACACATCCGTGCTCCTTAGACCCCCAGAATGGTAAACTCTAAGGTTCGTCTACCTTTTGATCTCTGTCAGAGTGCAATTCAAAAATAAGAATCAGAAATGGGGAAGGACAAGAGATGAAGGCTACAAGGCATCCGGGGAAATGAATTTCCATATTTCAAAGTCAAAACACCTTCACTACTATTAGTGGGATTAGGGGGAACGACTTACCATTCCATTCATAAGGATAACTCCGAGCTAGAGGGCTACAGGAGAGGAAATCCGTTGACAAATCCATTGGCAAAGAAGTACCAATTCATTCCTTACAGGTACAGTAAGGTTCGAAAAAAGAATAGATTTCAACACACATTTTGAAGATTTTTCCATAAGAAGAGGTACGACTTTCCCTCTTACTCAGAAGATTGAAAGGTGCTTGCAGTAGCCCAAAGGAAATGGGGTAGGGAGCGTAGCGACTGGCAAGAAGAGAAAAGCTCATGGAAAAGAAAAGACGTAGTCATAACTCGAAAGGACATAGCAGACTGGGGAAAGGCGGGGAGAAAGGGAGCATCTGTCCATGTCCAAAAGCTGCCTCAACTGAACTTGAATTTCTGATCAGATCTGTACTGGATTAGGCTCTTTAGAACCAGGGGTCTAAATAGATCGAATGAGTCTGGTTTTTCCCCTGTGACTATGGTGTCTGTGGCAGCTAGGCGTGCTAGCGGGAAGTTCGGTTATGAACATCTATCAATCCCACAAACAACCTTTCATCCGTCGTGTCTGAGCCAAGGGATCCGGTTATGGGGCGATATGCCTCCTGACTGATCCACTCTCTAAACGAGAATTGGGCCTTTCCAAAGGTCCGCGATCGTGTAGCAAAAATCCTTCAAGAAGGAGACATTTTTTGTTGTTGACAATGGCGAAGGATGTGTTCAGTGGTCTCTGGCTCCAGGTTACAGCCCTATAAGTAAGATCTTTTGATCCACAATCCTACCTCTACGCAGGTCGTTCTTGGTGGGGAGCCTATCTTGGAGGGCGAGCCATCTCCATTCGGCATGGCTACAGCCAGACAGTCTTTCTTTTTATTGAACGTAGGGCAGTTCGTTTCAAATAGATCAAGGTCGAAATCAGACATTAGATCTGGTTAAAATTACACTTGCATTCCTTCATTGATGTGATGCTTTCTCGGGAATCAGGTGCGGCAGAACCCATAATTACCTGCCACTATAGGAAGTGATGTTCCCAGGCTGAATCGGGTTTCTCCTTAGGGTCGATTGTCCGTCTAGTGAGTTAGCGCTGAGACTTTCTCTCCCACCAGTCAAGTCAGGACTGGTCATGGTTAAAATAAATGATATCTGTAAAGTTATACTCGCTACTAAAGAAAGAAGGTACGGTCGAAGCGAAGGAGTCACAAACCTTCAACTCATCGAGGAAAATCTTCTCTTTCGATTCTATTTGCTCTTGACGTAGTGGCTACCCCCAATTTCTCTAAGACTAAGACCGATAGACGAGACGAATGCGCCCCGTGATATGATTAAGAGAAACTGATCTTCTTATCTTAGTCCCAGACTATTTTAACTAACTGACTGAGTCTGGAAACTAAGCGCTTCAACCGATGTCTTCACACTCCATCCCCGTATCGGAGACCTTCTTTCGTCTACCCTTTCCTGGAACTCCCTCTCAGGTCGATCTGGTTCACTCGTTGCATCAGACCTTCCCTCAACAGTTTAACAAACAAATCTTCAAATAGCTGATGGTCGGGTAAGATTTTCAGTCTACCAGCTCATCTTATACCTACCGACCGGGTTTGGGTTTAGGGAGCTCCGACTTCTCCTTGTTGTTCTAGTGCGGGTTTGAGCTCATATTTTTTTCATTTCTCAATAGGACACGTTCGGTCCCTTTCCGCTTCATTGCCTTTCTCAACTCAACTCTCGTGGCACTGGCCGTAACATCAAGATCTGAAACTCGAATAAGGTGGAAGGCGCACTTCCCTCTTGAATTGCGTTTGCGGGGTTTTTTTCCCTCCCAGAGTAAGAGACTTCTCTAATATAGGTATAGGCAAGCTCAGGCCGAAAGCCGAAAGAGACAGAGTGAAGGAAGGCTCCAAGTCAGTTTATTCCTTTCTCTGGGCATCATTCCCTCCTCAGCTACGGGAACAATTCCTACTGCCTTTGAAAGGGAGACCGTGGACACATGCACTCGCCAACACGAAACTAAAGCAAAGGGGCCCGCTTACCCACTCCCCTTTTCCCCATGGTTAGGGGCCTCACCTTTTTGACTTGATATGTCAAGAAGATTACAACCGATAGTTGATTCACCTTTTGCTTAAAAAGGCCCGCTCATTTCATATATATGATAAAGGAAGCACGCTCTTTTTAGCTATTTTTTTTATAGGGTTGGAACCGAACCGGGGCTATAATATGATATGTATAACGTGCTCATACTCTTCCATTAGGATCTTCCCCTTTCAAGAGCTCCGCTAGGATACTAACTTGCTTACCTAGCATTGAATTAGGTAGGATACTCGTCCTTCTTTTAAAAATAAATAGAAAATGTTACCCACTTTTTTATTATTTTTCTTTTATTTTAATTAATATGAGGGAACCGTAACACAGTATATAAGACTCGTGATTCAGGCAATCCAATCTTCCGTGTGTAAGTCGGAAGCCCCCTTTGCTTAGATAGATATAGAGCAATTTCGTATCGCTTGGATGACTCGCTTGTATGGAACGGAGGCGCGAGTCCCCTCTAGATCGATAGAAAAGACATGATCAAAGTACGTTCTTTTGGAGAGCAATTTACCCTGAGGATAGAAGAGAAAGCCACGTATCTGGCCCCGTTTGGCTAGAATGGTGTCAGAACTAAAACCATCAGCA